TGTTGTTATAATGTAAATTTAATGGAAAAAGATTGATTATTGAAAAGAATCGATATGGATAAGTTGTGTATCAACTTTATTTTGATGCCGTTAAGGAAACGAAATTTTCGTTCCAAGAACTCTTCATGAATTCAAGTCAATAGTTAACGGTTCCAATTTGCCCTGCATTTTTCATTCTGTAACTGAAAACCCACATTTGCTTGTGAAAGATAAAAAAGGGGAAGTTTTTAGGTGTTGTTTATTTTGAGATTTGAGATACCATACAATCAATCGAAGGGAATCAACTGGGCTCAAAAAAAGGGTTTTTTAGGTTTAGGAAAGGGATAATTATATTCCAGAAATAAAAAAAAAACGTTCCCTCTATTTTATATCTGTTTGGCGGCATGGCCGAGTGGTCAGGCGGGGGACTGCAAATCCTTTTACCCCAGTTCAAATCCGGGTGCCGCCTCATCTACAAAAAACAGGAAATACTTTCTTTTTTTGCTGCTATACCTAGCCAGATTTTTGCTCAACAAAAGCAAGAAGCAGAGGAAAAAGACTAGAACTGGTGATACTTGCTTTATTTAAAAATTTTGGGGATTCTATACTCTCAATCCTTGCGCCTAGGACCCAAGAGAGGATTTGAGTATAGGAAGGTCTAGCTATCAAGACTTCCTGAGCCCCTTCCTTCCACAACTCGGGTAGTGTCTACTGACTGAGTTTTGGGTTAGATTGGAGATAAAATTGACCTTTTTTATATTCTAGAGGAAACCAAAAGTAAAAAACCCTCTTTTGGAGAGATATGTAGTAGGTAGTGATCTACCTTGATTGTATATTTTATGCTTTTTGCTTATGTAAGGGCAACAAAAGAAACTAAACAATAGGCCTTACTATTCCTACATCTTCCATTAAAGAGGATTTCCTTGATAATACAAAGAAAGTCCCTGTGTATCTTGCTTGTGGTTAATACTTCCCTATTCTACCAGAAATCATATAGGAACTTGTTGTGGGTGGATTTTTTGGATTGTTTGATCAATAGCGTTTGGTCATAATCCCTTTTTGACTCTGCACCATGGATTCCACTATTATTAGTGATCAATAATGGACGAACGAATTCCTTCATATTCATAGAGATAGGGGACATAATTCACATGGATATAGTAAGTCTTGCTTGGGCCGCTTTAATGGTAGTCTTTACATTTTCCCTTTCACTTGTAGTATGGGGAAGAAGTGGACTCTAAAAGCACTACTAATTGAATTGAGTAATCAAACTGTAGCCATTTTTTCATATATCGTTCTGCAAAGGGGTTTTAAATATAAAAAAATATCCATTTCAATATTGGATTACAGTAATGGACTATATGAAAAATAACCTTTAAATCGATCAAATAAAATAGATGCAAGGAAGAACTAGAATTGGGGTGTTATTTACATTATGTACATCACATATATGAAGATACAAGATACATACATATTGTAGATTAATCTAGATGAAGCCTATACCTCTTTATACAATACAACTTTAGACAAGACAATAATGGAAAGTCTGGTAGAAAGAAAGAAATTTCTTTCTTTCTACCAGACTACCGGATCTCATATACTGCTGATTCTAGTCCCCTCATTTCATTTAAGACGTGGAATGAAAATCCCTTTCATTTCTTCAATCATTGATAAGAACAAAGAAGTCAAACTTCATTCGAATCAATTATTTTGACTTACGGTTTTTACGTAGATGATAAGTAAAAAAGCAGTAGGAACTAGAATGAACAGCGCAGTAGCAATAAATGCGAGAATATTTACTTCCATAATCCCATCGTTTTTTACTTCACAATAACTCGGGATCTAATCCCATAGAGATGATAAATCTTCTCCTCTAAATTCAATAAAATGAATTGCATCCCAATGTTATTTGATATTGAATCGGATCAATATCATGAATAACAATATCTGAGCTTTCAGATCGATTCATTGTCGAGAATTGAATAGTATAACTATAGGAGGATCTTTTATCCATAACGAATCCAAAAAGGGATTCTTGATACAACCAACAAAGAATCCCCTTTAGTTTTTCATTCTTTTCTATAACCTACCGTCTTCCGTATACAACCATCTGATGAGGTATCATCAGACCCGTCTTCCATTTCAATGGGTCACAAACCCAAACAGTAGAAATGAAATGGAAAAAGTGAAGTTCGAAACTAATTAAGTTTGGTATGATCTAAATTTCTTGGAAGACAAAGAGGCGTGATAAAGATGGATTCGGGTCTAAAAGATCTCATTTTTTTATAAATTTACTTTTTTGGAGTTTACTCTTTCTTCGATAGGACCCCTTCAAAGAAAAAAAAGGAAAAGAAATATTATTAATTTCTTATTAAGCGAGGTAGGGCAGGGCGGCTCTTCCTTGGATCTCTTTTTTATTAAAAGCTTCTTTCCTTGGATTGAGACCGGAACATATATCATATCCGAAATTCAGTATGCAAGTGAGATAGATAGATTGGTTTCAATTAGGAATTGAGGTTACCAAAAATCGGAGCTAGAAAAAAGGAGAGGTTTTAATAGAATCTGAAAGGTATTCTGTCACGCCAACTATGTTAAGGTCAAGTTATTTTTATATCGCACAACGAAGGAATTCTATTTGTATGTATGCTCTCGGGAAGCGGGTGGGTCTTATATTGAATTCCATGGATCAGAACCAATAGAAAAAGTAAAACCCGTGCGGTATCTCTTGAAATCCTGAATAGGACCCTACCACCAATTGTACCAATCTAGATATGTCTCTCCCCACGAATCAGTACTAGTCGAGAATTAATTTAAATTATTTTTTTTCTTCGACGAGAAAAAATACCTCCGGCGGGAATTAGATCTTGCTTTCAGTCCTCCCTCTTCGCCTAAAATAGAGAAATGAGTTCACGGATTCATAGGATCCTAGGTCGGGACTGACGGGGCTCGAACCCGCAGCTTCCGCCTTGACAGGGCGGTGCTCTGACCAATTGAACTACAATCCCAGGGAAATAAGATGTACAGGATACATATTCTTATTATTTAATTCATAGCATATTTCTATTTATAATCGCTGTGTTGTAACAGAGATAGAAGCGATATGTTGATATTCACATGGGTATGGGCTTTAGTGAGAACGGCACGTATTAGTATTACTCAAATCATTTCATAATAACTCTTTCGATGAACAAGAAAAAGAATTTTTTATTTACCTCTTCCTTATATATTAAGGTTACAGATTAGATCATTAGAAAGTATAATCTATGGGAACAAATAAATTAAGGATATAGCATAAAAAAGTCTTCTTTTCATTCTTCGTCCGGTTTCTGGAGGCAAAATTTGTTCTATTATCCCATGATGGATCGGCGTATTTTTGGGCCGAGCTGGATTTGAACCAGCGTAGACATATAGCCAACGAATTTACAGTCCGTCCCCATTAACCACTCGGGCATCGACCCAGGAAGAATCCATTTTAGACTTATGGATAAATCCATGATCAACCTCCTTTCGTAGTACCCTACCCCCAGGGGAAGTCGAATCCCCGCTGCCTCCTTGAAAGAGAGATGTCCTGAACCGCTAGACGATGGGGGCATACCCGCCTGATCGCCTACTATACTCATAGTATGAACAGTTTTTTGTAATTGTCAATATAATGTAATGCTATGACTAAATCCGAAGAATATTTCCTGCTTTCATGATTCCATCCAATTTCTTTTTTCTATAAAAATTTCAGGGTACGTGTCGAATCTCTTCATCACATGATTCGATGAAATATCTTGGGTCTACGTTGAATTGTGTCTCAATCAAATGAATTTCGGGGGTCAATAAAAACAAATCCCTTAGGGGCGGCCTTGAAAAAATGTAGTGCATTAATATTGATAAAATATAAAGAAGCATTTTTCCTAGACTTCTAAAAAAATCTGAAGTAAAAAAAATTATTGGTCCTGAATGAGTCGAGATCTATATATATGATGTATATTATATACATAGATACATACAGTAGACTCATAGTGACTGTTAGCTCATTCAACAATTGAATCAAATGAGCCCTTTTAACTCAGCGGTAGAGTAACGCCATGGTAAGGCGTAAGTCATCGGTTCAAATCCGATAAGGGGCTTTTTTCCAAAAACTCTAATCTAAGTCTTCGGTTTGGGGCGGAAAATAGGGATATTGTTGCTCTTTGTAAAAAAAACGGCAAAAAAAGGAAACATCCACATAAATATAAAAAGTTCTTTTTTATATTTCTTTTTATAGTAGTATAGTTATAAAGTTGAACATTTGTCTTGATTATCATGATCAGTCATTTCGCTGAGTAGGAGAACTACTATAGTCACTTTAGAAATCAACAAAAGAAAAAGTAAGTGGACCTGACCCATTGAATCATGACTATATGAGCTATTCTGATATTCAAATTCAATAGTAGAGATAAAATTGTAGCAGCGTACCGTACCCCCTTTATTTTTTATTTCCTTGGGATACGAAAGAATTTGTCTATATTTCTAATTTAATGTTCTTGTTCCTGGATGCTTCATAGGAATAAATGGCTATTCTGTTCCTATACAGAGAAACGTTTCGTCCGAGTCACAAAAACCGTCTTTTTTTGAATATTTTTCTTTGATTCCAATATTTCTATTAATAAATCTACAATCTACATCAGATCGTGGTTTCATGTACCAACTATTTCCATATCAAAGCATCCGATCTTTTTGTTTCGACAATGTGATAGAGAACGGATGCGAGAAAGAAAGAGACTTTCATTTCCAGTCTACTATTATTTACTATTGTATTTCATTCATTTAGGTAGGGACAGGGACAAAAAAAGGGAAGGTTCCCTTTTTTTCTGACAGATAAAGGTAAAATAGGCAATGTTTTTTTCGTTTTTGGTTTGACCTGTAAAAAGATAGACTCCGGAGCTTTAGATTCATTTGAAGTACAGAGAAATCTAACTAACGAAGATAAAAACAAGAGTCATATATATATAGAATTATATAATAGTACTGTAAGTAGTTTAATATGGGAG